AATGTTCCTTCCCTCCTAGCTCACCACCCGGGTGAGGAAGGGGAAGAAGCAGCGTTCGCTAGCCCCCGCATCGCTTCAGAGACTCTGTTTTATCTGCAAATTCTCGCCGCGGCGTTCCGCCACTATGTTCGGCTTCAAGCGGGAATAACTCGTCCATATGCTTCCTCTCCCGTCATACGTACGATAGTACGCGGACCGGGTGGAATGCGTTTGTGCCTGTACCGACTGGCCTATTGGAATCTCCATCAGTCAGTGGCTTATTAGTCTTTCGGCAATGATTGAGAAGTACAAAAAGTCAACCACCCACGACACGCACTCTGGCGTAAGCATGCCCGTGCTCCAGGCATCGCATCGTAAGGAGGTGGGAGTCATAGAACACTCGATCAAATACGAACGGAGGGAAGGGAATGGGCCCGCCACCCGGCCTTTCAGCGGAGCAATCGAGAGTTTATTGAGGCTCGTTTCTAAATAGAAGTGCTAGACCGAGTAAGAGTCACTGATGAATCCATCCACAAAGGGCGCCTTCGCTTCACAGTACGACTCATGTACACACTCACCGATCGATAAGCTGACCCCCTGGCTGCTAAAGACTGCCTTTGAGAAGACCGACTTTTTGTATGAGAATGATCCCCGCTCTTCGGCTGAAGCACTTTTGTCACTTGAAAAGACTCCTTATTTCCAATTCCCCGCCCTTGTCACCGGATCGACCTCGTGATAGAAAGAAGAATCCTACGACTATCGCCTATGTTGTTAATTCACCAGAGGGATTAACGAATAACAGCAGGAAGATCCATTCAATTGCGCTCCCTGTATTGATTCTCCTCAGCTGCCAAAAGAGTAGCCCGCCCATCCAATGGTACTTTACATCACTGCCAAAAGGCGGGCCAGAAATCTCACAAGCTTCTCCGCAGGGACACGGAGAATAGGAAAGGATTCATAGTGGCCAGCCCAGCCCGTCGCTTTGACCTCTGTCATTACGATAGGACACCTAAGGCCGGTGGCCGCTCCTGTCCCTGTCTCTATTGGGGCCGACACTCTTGTGTTAGAGCTAATCAAGCTTCTTCCATTTCCCCTCGCGGGCGGGGTAGGAGCCGGGACCTCGCTCCCAGTAACATGCCGGTTGATTATGTATGTGCTTTCCCCCTAAGATGAGAATCTTCTTTCTCTTTTCTTCTATCAGATCGTCGCGTGTGGACGACTCAAAGGGCAGGGTTGCGTTGGGATGTTCTTACGCCCAGAGCCCTAGCCCCCTCGTCCCTTCCACTACATTGACCCGCTTGCTGGCGGGGCTCCTCAATGTTTCGGTGTGCATGCACCTGCACTACTGTTATGGGGCAGGGGCCTCACACTACCTTATGCATTGATTAGCTTAGCTGGGTGGATTACTGAATACGTGCTGCCAGCAAGAAGCCTCTTGCTTGAGACCCGCCTCCCCTTCAGCTTAAGGCTCGCTTAGTAAGCAGCTCCCCCCCTTACTGAACTTCCGTCACTTCCCTGAGACCAAGGCTTAGCTAGCAATAGACAACGCTATAGCTAGCTAGATTTTGACCAAGCGCTAGCAATAGCTAGCCAAGCAATAGCAATAGACTTGTTTAGTGCTAGGCTAGCTATTGCAATCCAAGCTATTGACAACGCTAGCAAGCGCTAGCGATAGCTAGCAGTGGCCAAGACTTAGCTAGTCTCGCGCTAGACCTTACGGAGTCACTTACCAGCACTAGTTCGTACCTTAACTAGCAAGCAAGGCAAGTTTCTTATAGCTTGGTGAGAGTTTTGTGACTTCGTCCTTGACTTTCTGCTGTATGTCAGGAGGAAGTTTGCGCAGCTTCTGCTTGACCGGCTTGACACCTTCTTTGAGAATGAGGCGGTGCTCAACCAGTGATGGCTCCAATCCAGTAATTAAGAAAGAGGTCTTCCGACTGAACGATCGGCGGGGCGTCGTTTACCTTCTCTCTCTATCTATAAGAAAGGCAGAAAGAAAAGTGAGGGCTAGCTATAATCCGCACCTCCACCCCTAGCCATAGAAACATCTCCCACTGTTTTGTTGCTTCATCGACTGACTGTTTTGATGAAGATGGAGAGATTTCAGCTTCTTCCGCCTGTTTCTATGAAGAGAGAAGTGAAGCCTAGCAAGGAGCCGGGGAAATCTACTAAAGAGTCTACTGAGTAGAAAGGAATGTGTTCCTTCCTTTCCTTACTTACTTACTTACTGACTTTCATTTTGATCTATCTAAATCACGTCTATAGAAGACCCGGGTTAGCCAGACGTACGTCAACGCATATTAGCAGCGCTCAATATGATCTGCAGTTTGATCGCGGGGCGGGAACAGTTGATAACTAAAGAAAGGCCTGATATGATGAAGGGTTGGTTGCTTTATCTATGTCCCGCGCGTGGTCCTACACGACGATAGTCCAGCCTTTGAACATGGGTAGGATATAGTCTTTGAATGAGGACCGTTCTGGACAAGATTTTAGACAGGGGTTGTTCATGGGGAACGCGGGCCCCACTATACAGCTATGGGATTTTTGCTTTGATCCCAGACAAGAAAGACCCACATACTTCCCGGGTGAAATTACCATTTCTACCTTAGAACTTCTGGCAACCGGCTCATAGGAAACCGTTTCCTCAAGATATCTGAAGCGACAGCTACATGGGCAAACCTATCTTGTGCACGTATCTGTGTAGAACTCGACATACAGGAGGCTCCCAATCGATTTGACAACTCCTAGTTGGAGAAAAGGGTTCAATGATGCAGCACACACAGGCTTTGGACTATGAACAGCTACCGAAGAATGTGCAAACCGTTGTCATGAATACGGCCGAGAGATGCTGTCCTAAACAGAACCAACCCATCCAACTAAATTCCAATCAGACGGAAGTGAACCTGATCAGACTGTAGCCATGGAAGAAACAACGATTGTTGAGTCTCAACAACTGGAACAGAATCCCACAGAGAATATAAGGGGATTTAGATGTTCCGTTGACACAGAGGGGAAGCCAACCTAGGGAGGTGACACAGACCTATCAACGCGGTGGTCGGACAGCAACAAACCAGCAACATACGAACCAGAGGGAGGTTGAAATCCACTCTATCAATGATACAATTCAGAATGACCAAAGTGAAATGTTACAAGAAGATCTACCACTGCAACAGGTTCTACAATAAGGAAGACAAAATGATTGACAAAGGTAAGCGAGTCCACTCGGAACTGAGAAACTCGCAATCAGAAAGTGAGTAAGTGAAAACTCATTCCCAACCAGAAATGAGGAGGAAGAGGATCGGTCGAAATGGCTAGTGATTCCGACTGATACATCGAAATTGCCCCCTACGTTACCAAAGAGACAAAAAAGACCCGGGTCAGGATGAACCGGTTATCTTATGAAGAAACTTCTCCTGGAACATTATAGGCTTAGGGAATAGAGAGAAACTGAATCAAATTCTCAGGATAGTATAACAACATCAGATTGACTATTATTGCAGGAAATTCGACTGGGCAGCCAACTAAGCCCAGGATACCTACTGGAGTCGCTTTCAGTGGTGTTGATCGCCATTCCAACACTATGTGTCGGCCTGATTCGGAAGAAGAGAATGAAGGCCTCGCCTCGACAGTACTAAACTAACGACTCCTTACTGGATAAAATTGGGCATACCAAAAAACTCTGGCTCATTGATTGATATCTCCAATCTATATGGACCACCATTGGCACGTTTCAAAAAGGAATGAATGGAGGGGGCACAGGAACTGGAAATGTTGAAGGATATGGAATGTTTATACAACCTCTCAGAGGGGATTATAACCAGATAGATCAGACTCACCACAGACTCAAAGGGCGGTCGAAGATCTGCTGATCGTCTCATGTCTACATTCAGAGAACTGCTCAGTATAATCTAACTGGAATTACAGAATTTAGCTTTTACCTGGTCTAATCGACAACAGGGAGTAGAATCTGGGAAAGGACCGGGAAGGATTCATGGAGAACGAATCTATCTTACTTGAATCCATTCCTACGCTGTCTGATCATAGACCTATATTAATGACAACCGAGGATAAGCCCTATACCTTTGAGGCTTGACTGGGGCCCTATACCTTTGAGGATGGATCAACAATGGCTTCTGAATGCAGAATGTATACAATTGATTGAGGAAACGTCGGAATGAAACTCCCAGGAATTTGAAAGCTCCTGCCTACTGCTTTAACCGAAGACTAGTACTAGTAGCAGTAGCAATTCAACAACGACTAAAGGCTCCGCGGGGCGAAGGAAATGGCATTACAAAACAAGCAGGAAACACGTGAATGGGAAAGGAATATTGGAACAAGCAATTGAGAGAGAACCACATGCAGAACACATAGTGGACTATTGTATGTATAGAAAGCCAGATTGGAAGCTCAGGCAAGTGAGTCGCTGCGCCTACAATCTCGACAGTTGTGGTTAAAAGGTGAGTTTTTCTTTTTTCCACGCATCCATTAAGAAACGCAGAATCCACACTTTCATCAATTGAAATGCCCAACAGGCCAGGTTCTGGTTCAGCATGAGGAGATAAGGACAGAAGTTATGAAATTGTTCTCACACTTATCCATCTTCTCGAGCCAACAGGCATATAGCAGCAGTCCATCAAATATTGGAAAGAGTCCCCGGGGCACAAACAAAATTATGAAATCCGGTAATTCGACCAGTAATCGCTGTTCATAGTCCAAAGCTACTGGACCAGATGGATTCCAACTGAACTTCAACTTCTCTTCTACAGATAGTGCAGTGCTGGAACATAATTAAGGACGACCTCCATCTCCATATGGTAATTGAAGTCGAACAGGAGCAAACCAGGTGCAATTCAATCCTTCTTCCTGGCTATGATTCCCAAAGAAGCAAAACCTCACTAGACCGAGGCCCATTGCTATGGGGACTGCACTGTATAAGAGAATGACTAAGGTAATTGCCAATAGATTGAAAGACACGCTGGCTCTTTTAAAAGGGCGCCTTCCTAATATAATTTTGATAGGAA